ATATATTATCTATATTCTATTCTAGAATTCTACTTTCTACTAGAATATTTAGATTTAGAAAAAAAAAGGAAATAAGCGGGTAGCGGGAATCGAACCCGCATCGTTAGCTTGGAAGGCTAAGGGTTATAGTCGACGTCGATTCAGCGCTTTGAACGTCTCTAATTCAAAACCGAACATGAAACTTTGGTTTCATTCGGCTCCTTTATGGAAGATGAGTAAATTCCTAGATCTAAGATGTGAACAAAATGAACAAAATTATACCCATAACACCTATGTCAGCTTTTTGTCTGAATACAAACAAAATGAGTCGCTTTCTAGATGATCCTTCTAGAAGAAGGTGATTATACCAATCTTTCTAGTTACTTCGTTCTCTATTTCTATTTGAGAGGATCTTAAGGAAAAGGATTTTGTTTCCACCGAGCTAAAACAATACACTGATGTCTCTAGTAAACTAAAGATATCGTTGAATAGCTATTTTGCTTCCATTTTTTTTTAGAATTCTAAAAAAAAAAAGTGGAAGATTTAGTTACGATTAGAAATTTACTTTCTATCTTCAGCCCTGGATCCTTTACTCATACTTATTCAATTGGAAGTCTTGGTCCAATTCAAAAATTATGTTTCGCAATTTTATAATCCAACTTTTTCAATTTATAATTTAATTGACTCATGGATACAAATTACGATAATGCGTATTTTTTTCTCGAATTTCGCATTGAGAGGTAAAGGATTAAATCCTTTTAAGAAATAAAGTTTTTAATCGGAATATGAATAAAACCGAAAGACCCTTTAACTATTAAAGGGTTAATCGAACGAATCACACTTTTACCACTAAACTATACCCGCTACAATATGATTATTGTATACAAAAAGGTCTTTTGTCGAACAAGATAATTGAGTTAAAGATAGAACCATCAAAGAATCATCAAAATGAGAGTGTTGAACTTTTTCGTGGGGAAATCAAAATTGAATAGTTAATGAGATTCCGAAAAGAGGTTTCATTTACATTAAATGTTTTCTCTTTTGCTGAAGAAGATAGATACGGATCAAAAAAAAAACACTAAAATCATAACAGAAAAATGCATTGTGGACGAATCAAATAGTTTCTGTTTTAGTTCGGAAAATAAAATAGAACAAGAAAAAGAATGTAAATAGTCTTTCTTCTTTATTCTTGTTGCTTGAATGCTTGAATATAAAATATTCAATTGAATATAATAATATAAATTGAAAATATTAATATTATTAAATTAATTACTAGATAATAGAATAAAAAAACAATTTTTGTTTTCAAATCAGATATTTAGATAAATGATTATTTATCTAGAATTCGTTCGAACAAAAAAAGCCCGACCTGGACAATACCTAGGCGGGCCATCAGAATAAGAACTAAGAAGGACTTTTCGACCAAAATAAACAAAAAAAGCGGTCTTCCTTTTCATTTTTTTTCGTTCAATTGTTGGCGCGCCCCTCTTTTAGATAACGGAAATGCGTGATTTGTGGATCTCTCTCTATATCTATCTATTTATATATATAATAGAATAGAGAAAGAAGAGAGAGAAAGAAAGACTCCTTACATTATGTCTAATGTAGAAATTATCTTTTGCAAATGGGAGAGATGGCTGAGTGGACTAAAGCGTCGGATTGCTAATCCGTTGTACGAGTTATTCGTACCGAGGGTTCGAATCCCTCTCTTTCCGTTTCCGTTGATGCCTTGATTTATTTATTTTTTCAATTTTTGAAAATCTTATTTAAACGCGTGGAATAGAAAAAATTCTAAGAAAAAATTGAAACTTAACCAAGGAAATCCTTTGGATTTTATTCTTCACGGCCAGGATTACGCCCCGGATCATTAGATAGGAATCCAAAGATAAAGAGAGAAACAAAAAATATCACTACGGTATAAACGAAGAGTTTCAGAGTAAGCATTACACAATCTCCAAGATTATTTTTTGGAAAAAAAAGAGAATAGATCTTCCGTTTTTCTACCACATACCCTAGCCTATTGTTTTTCATTAACAAAAATTTTTGTTTCGACCCAAATTCGATATTGTGGGAGACCCTAATCTAATAGGGTCTTTCACAGGAAAAAGGGTCAAAAATGAGGAAATGGGGGTAAACCGGACTTATGGCGACTGTCCAAGAATTTCAGTGTGCAAATCGAGGATTCAGACTCTAAAACTTATTTGATTTTATCAATTGTTAGATTTTTTCTCGAAGAACTCGTGCATTTTCTAGGATATTCTTATTCTTATTAAGGATCTTATCGAAAACTTACAGCAGCTTGCCAAACAAAAGCTAAGAGAAAAAAAAACAGAGGTATGACTGGCATAACATCTACGATTGGATTCAAAAAAGCATAGGCTTCGGGCAATTTGCCGAAGAAAAAACTACTCGAATAAAGGGCAGAATTAATACAGATCAAACTAAGGATATTAAGCATAACAGACATTTTGTTCTTCGAGATAATTGCATTTTGATTGAATTTTTGATATAAGGAAAAAGGAAGAAAGTAAGTAAGGGAAACAAAAAATCCTTCTTTTCCTTTGAACCGACCCAATCAAAAATCCTCCAATTCTCAAAGGAGAATAGAAGAAATCATACTTTCATACAATATCTTAATTGAATTCTATGTAATGATCAATAAATTAAGTTGAATTCTATATCTATATGTATCAAAATCCCAGTACCAACCTATTCTATAGATATCTAGATCTTTGGACTGGAGTTGACAAACAACCAATAACAATATTATTGTTTTTTGGTGTAGATTAGAAATTGAAATGGGGCGTGGCCAAGTGGTAAGGCATCGGGTTTTGGTCCCGCTATTCGGAGGTTCGAATCCTTCCGTCCCAGCGCATATCCATTTTTTAGGCTACACCTTTGCCATAGCAAAGAAGCAGGAGAGTGAATAGGAGTTAATCCATAGAAATATCTGTTTCTGTTTGAATCTCATTAACAAATGATCAAGTTATATATAAATATGATATGATACGGGACAAATGTTTTTTCTTTGAATCTCATTTTATTTAGGTATTTCGGCTTTGGCTCTAATGAAAAATCGGAAATATATATAACGGTTGAGGCAGAGATTATTTATCCCATCCCTCCTTTTGATTATTATGAATATGACAAGAATCGATTTTTGAAATGAAAGATTACCCAACTCTATGTTAAACAAAATCCATGTCAAATAATCAAATAATATATATATATATATATATTCATATAAAATGAGGAAATGTTTAGCTTATATGGTATGTATTGTTCTATTTCAATGACATAAATTTTTTGGTTTTTGTGAAAAAGGTTTGTAATCCTTAAATTATATAAATTCTATATTATAGAATATCTATAATAATGACAACTGTTCAGTCTATTTGATACATACGAAAATACTTCCCTATTTTTTCTATTTTTAGTTTCGTAATCAGACGAAAAGAATAAAGATTCAAATCTTAACTTACATCATTTTTTTATACATCTCATGAAAAAAAAATAGGATTTTTTTCTTTGATCGACTAATTTATCTATTTTCAAATAAATGTAAATCAGTGATCAGTTAATTCAAAAAGAAAGACTTCTAAATAATATAATGATGTCTAAATAAGACACTTTTTAAAATTTGATTGAATTAGAAATATTTTTAATGATTCCTTGGTAAGTAGAATCTTTGAAAAAGTAAGAAATACTTCAATCTATTCTATATGAGTCACTTGAAGATAGAGATTTTCGAAGTTATTTGTGTATATATTTCTAGTTCTGTCTATTATCTATATCTATAATATTATTTATGTATGTTCAAAATGCTGTCTTGCTAAGAAGACTTTTTCAGAAAAATGCACATATCATATATTCATATATAGAAGAAAAAGTCTAGATTACGATGTCTACGGACAGCTGAACCAATGACTATTCATGATTCCATAATTGAATCAATTCCATACCGGTTCCAAATTAGAGGAATGTTATGGTAAAACTTCGTTTGAAACGATGTGGTAGAAAGCAACGTGCGACTTGAAGGACACGATCCGTTGTGGATTTTTTCATCCACCATTTTCAATTTGTCTAGGAATGAGGGTGCTCTTGGCTCGACATTGTTTGTTCTGTTACACTTGAACCCTTCATTTTTTGTTGGGTTGTAAATAAAATAGTCCACGATGAAGCTCGAGTAGAAAGGATTAATTCCTTTCTCAGGGGCAAGGATCTAGGGTTAATGTCAATCAATTGGAACAACTTCGTAAATGTATCTTCCAAAAGATAGAAATCGAAAGAATTGAACTCGAACAAGTTTCCAATTCAAAAAAAAAACTTCTTGGAATTGATCAAACTTTGTCGATTCAAAGTGTATCACGCGGGAATCAACTGTCCATAGGATTCTTTGATCGAAAGAAATCAAAACAAAAAGGGTTTGTTGCTGCCATTTTGAAAGGATTAAGAAACACCGAAGTAATGTCTAAACCCAAGGATTAAAAATAAAGATAAAGGATCTAAAAACAAGGAAACACCATTTTAATTGTCTCGATAGTCTTAATATAATAACTGGATTAGACTAAAGAATCTAAACAAATGAAATTTTAAACGAGACAAACAAAAAGGGGTAAAGACTACTCAATAAATGACATTGATTAAAGATTTTTCGTTTGAGCTATTTGAAAGTTATCTAACTTGAGTTATGAGTACGAATGGTTTCTTTTTGATTTTCAAGAAGAAAAAAGACTAGAATCATAGTCTAATTGATTTTATAAGAGAATTTGTCATTTAATTTAATAGAATTACATACATAGACAAAACTTCGAATCAAATCATTTTTTCTCGAGCCGTACGAGGAGAAAACTTCCTATACGGTTCTAGGGGGGGTATTGTTCATCTATATCTATCCCAATGAGCCGTCTATCGAATCGTTGCAATTGATGTTCGATCCCGAAGAGAAGGAAAAGATCTTAGAAAAGTGGGCTTTTATGATCCAATGAAGAATCAAACTTATTTAAATGTTCCTCTTATTCTATATTTCCTTGAAAAAGGTGCTCAACCTACAGGAACTGTTCAGAATCTTTTAAAGAAAGCGGAAGTTTTTAAGGAACTTTCGTCTAATCAACTGAAATTCAATTAAATAAATACCTAAGGGGGGATCAAAAAACAAGTTAGAGAAAAATTATACAAAGTTATATACAAATGGATCCCCCCCCTTTTTTTGGCTGTATTCGTATTTCACTTTGCTTATTCCACTTAGATTGATGAAAGATAAATATGTTATTGATTATGGACTAAAAAATCCGATATTTTTATGAATTCTTCTTATTTTTCCATTTCTACTTTTTCTATCTATGTAAATGTAAATTAGATATGTAGTATCAATCGAAGATAATTTTGAATATTATTGCATTTTGAAATTGAAAGAGTTGAAAAAAAAATATTTCAATGCAATTTCTTTTCTCCACTGTATTCTTTTCTCAATATTTATATTGACAACAGTGCATCGAACAAATATAATTTATAATTCATCGTGATTAAGTGAATCGGATCTATTTATTTCCGCGCCAAAGGTTTTTTTTTAACTTATTCAAAATCAAATGATGCTTTCTTTTTTCTTTGATATAAGAGGTTTTTTGATTAAAAAATAAGGTAGATAAGATAACATAAGAGGGGCTCTATCAATTTTTATAATTCTTTATAGTTTTTTCTTTTATCTGAGAATTTTTTGTATTTTGATTTTTATGTTTCGAATCCATTAGGAAATCCATTTTTTGGATTTGTTAGCTCAAGGGTTGGATTAGTTCCTACAATCTCCTTTCTCTTTGTCGTTAGTTAAATAGATTTTTTTCGGGGTTGCTAACTCAACGGTAGAGTACTCGGCTTTTAAGTGCGGCTAGAATCTTTTACACATTTGGATGAAGTGAGAAATTCGTCCATACCATTGGTAAAGTTTGGAAGACCACGACTGATCCTGAAAAGGAATAAATGGAAAAAATAGCATGTCGTATCAATGGAGAGTTCTGAGGATATTTCATTCTTATCGGATCGGCAGAAAACCTTGTTCGAATTTGAATTCTTGGAACGGAACAAAATAAAGTTGGGTCGAATGAATAAATGGATAGGGGCCCTATGGCTTCAATTAATTATCAGAAAGAAAAAGCAACCAGCTTCTGTTCTTAATTTGAATAATTTCCCGATCTAATTAGACGTTAAAAATAGATTAGTGCCTGATACGGGAAGGATGTTTCCCCCCACGAGTGGATTCTATATTTTTTTAATGAATCCTAATTATTGGCATTCTCTATTATGGAATGAAAATGTGTGTGTAAAAGAAGTAGTATATTGATAAAGAAAGTTTTTTCCGAAATCAAAAGAGCGATTGGGTTTAAAAAATAAAAGATTTCTAACCATCTTGTTATCCTATAAACATGGATGAATTAAATCAAATGAATGGAAAAAGGGAGGGTAGAGAATCTGTTGATAAGTTTACTTGCCTCCGAGGTATCTATTCTTACTAGAATACCTTGTTTTGACTGTATCGCACTATGTATCATTTGATAACCCCCCAAATCTTCTACCTTTGTTTCAAATCGAATTTCAAATGGAGGAAATCCAAAGATATTTACAGCTAGAGAGATCTGAACAACACGACTTCCTATATCCACTTTTCTTTCAGGAGTATATTTATGCATTTGCTCATGATCGTGGTTGTAGTAGATCAAGTTTGTCGGAAGATCCGGGTTATGAGAATAAATCCAGTTTACTGATTGTGAAGCGGTTAATTACTCGAATGTATCAACAGAATTTTTTGGTTATTTCTCCTAATGATTCTAACCAAAATCTGTTTTTGGCGCGCAACAAGAATTTGTATTCTCAAATCATATCAGAGGTGTTTGCTTTTATTGTGGAAATTCCATTTAATTTAAGATTAATATCTTGTCTAGAAGGGAAAAAGAAAAAGATAGTAAAATCTCAGAATTTACGATCAATTCATTCAATATTTCCCTTTTTAGAGGACAATTTTCCACATTTAAATTTTGTATTAGATATACTAATACCCCACCTTGTTCATGTGGAAATTTTGGTTCAAACTCTTCGCTATTGGGTAAAAGATGCTTCCTCTTTGCATTTATTACGATTCTTTCTCAATGAGTATTGTAATTGGAATAGTCTTATTACGCCAAAGAAAGTAAGTTCCTCTTTTTCAAAAAGAAATCAAAGATTATTCTTATTCTTATATAATTCTCATGTATGTGAATACGAATCCATTTTCGTCTTTTTACGTAACCAATCTTATCATTTACGATCAACATCTTCTGGAGTTCTTCTTGAACGAATCCATTTCTATGGAAAAATAGAACGTCTTGTAAACGTCTTTGTTAAGGTTAAGGATTTTCAGGCGAACCTATGGTTGGTCAAGGAACCTTGCATGCATTCTATTATGTATCAAAGAAAATACATTCTGGCTTCAAAAGGGACGTCTCTTTTCATGAATAAATGGAAATGTTACCTTGTCACCCTTTGGCAATG